AGATAAACCTAACCGGGTATTTCAATAATAAAATCAAGAGAGTAGGATTCGAACCTACGACTTTTCACTCCCAAAGCGAACACGCTACCACTACGTTATCTCTCGAACACTTAAATATCTATAGCAAAATATGGTAGTTAACGATCAACTTCCCCAAAAACAATATCTTGTGTACCTATAATGGTAACAACATCAGCCAACATGTGAGATTTAGCCATAAAATTAAGACCCTGTAAATGCGAAAATCCCGGAGCTTTAATTTTGCACCTATATGGCCGATTACTACCATCGGACACCAAATAAACACCAAATTCACCCTTGGGTGCTTCTGTAGCCGTGTAAGTCTCGCCAAGCGGCACCGAAACACCCTCCGTATATAACTTAAAATGATGAATTAAAGATTCCATACTTTGCTTCACATCACTCCGCGACGGAGGAGATATTTTCGCATCATCCACTTTAACACCCCCCATTGGCATATTATTAATACATTGGTGAATAATGCTTAAAGATTGACGCATCTCTTCAACTCGTGCCAAGTATCGATCATAACAATCACCAGTTTTACCAACAACCCCTTTAAACCTCAAATCAGAATAAATTTCATAGGGCTCATTTTTTCTTAAATCCCATCTAACCCCTGACCCCCTAAGCATAACACCCGAAAATCCCCAATCAATAGCCTCTTCCGCCGTAACAACTCCAATATCTACCAACCTTTCTTGCCATATTCGATTATCCGTAAGCATTTCTTCCATTTCATCCAACCTTTGACCAAACTGACCCACAAAAGCAAAAATATCGTCGAGTAATCCCAAGCCGATATCCAGGCTTACACCCCCGGGTCTAAAATAACTGGCATGCATACGAGCACCACTGACTCTTTCATAAAACTCCATTAGTTTTTCTCTTTCCTCAAATGACCACAAAAACGGAGTCATAGCACCAACATCCATAGCGTGACAACCAACCGCCAACAAATGATTTAATATCCTTGTGATTTCAGCAAAAAGAACTCTAATATACTGAGCACGTTTCGGTATACTTACTCGTAATAAATTTTCAACAGCCAAAACATATGTGTGTTCTTGACACATCATTGACACATAATCCAAACGATCAAAATACGGCAAGGCTTGAACAAATGTTTTAGACTCAATTAATTTTTCAGTACCCCGATGAAGTAATCCAATATGAGGATCAGCCCGCTGTACCACCTCACCATTTAACTCCAAAATTAGACGAAGAACCCCGTGTGCTGCTGGGTGCTGAGGCCCAAAATTTATTGTAAAATGTTTTAATTTTTTTTCAAATTCTTTTTTTTTTTTAACCATCCAATAGCCAACAACAAACTTAGCGTCAGCAGGATTTGAACCTACGGCCTCCAGGGCATGAGCCTGGTGAGCTAACCTAACTGCTCTATAACGCAAACTCTTTAATTTAGACCTAATTAAAACTTTAAGAAGCCATGGTTCCCAGAAAACTAGTATGTGTGGCTACCTAGACGAGGACACTCGAATTCGATAAGGGTTCGGGTATAAATCTAGGCATAGAAACAAATTTCTTAATATATGTATATTCCAGCCGCAGGTTCCCCTACGACTACCTTGTTACGACTTCATCCCAGTTGTTTACCTGTCCTTTAAAAGAAACTTCCTTATTTGCCCTCTATAATATTTTTTATTTTGTATTATTTGTAATAAAGCTTAAAAGGTTTATTCCAAAATCTTCCAGCCAAGTCAACTTCCAGGACGTGACGGGCGGTGTGTGCAAGGCCCAGTGACATATTCACCGCGACATCCTGATCCGCGATTACTAGTGATTCCAACTTCATAAGGGCGAGTTGCAGCCCTTAATCCGAACTAAGAAAAGATTTAAAGATTGGCTTTGAATTACGTCTTTGCAACTTATTGTTCTTCCCATTGTAGCACGTGTGTAGCCCAGTTCATTAGGGCCATGAGGACTTGACCTCATCCCTACCTTCCTCCCGCTTATGGCTGGCCGTCTCTTAGAAATTTTTATCCTCTATTAAAGTAAAAAAAAAAAGATAAGGGTTGCGCTCAGTTACAGGAATTAACCGTACATCTCACGACACGAGCTGACGACAGCCATGCAACACCTGAAAGTCCCAAAATTCAAAACGTCTCCGCAAGAACGACAGACTTACTAGAACTGGTAAGGTTGCGCGCGTATTATCGCATTAAACCACATGCTCCACCACTTGTTTGAACCCCCGCCAATTCCGTTGATTTTTAAGCTTGCGCTCGTACTCCTCAGGCGGAATGCTTAATGCCTTAGCTATAGCTTCTAGTGATCTAAAAACTAGCATTCATCGTTGACAGCATAGACTACCAGGGTCTCAAATCCTGTTCGCTACCTATGCCTTCGTCCCTCAGCGTCAGTACTGAACTAGATAATCGCTTTCGCATTTGATGTTCGTTTCCACTTCTATGGATTTTACCCCTCGTTGAAAAATTCCATTATCCTTTATCAGACTCAAGCTCTTCTGTATTAAAGACCTCTCTTTAGTTTAGCTAAAGGATTTGACCTATAACGTTACAAAGAGCAACCTACGGACCCTTTACGCCCAGTTATGACGAATAAGGCTAGCCCCCTTCGTATTACCGCGACTGCTGGCACGAAGTTAGTCGGGACTTATTCTTAACTTAATGTCATTATCCTCAGTTAAAAAAGAGGTTTACAACCTTAGCCTTCAATCCCTCACCAAGCCTTGCTGGATCAAGCTTTCGCTCATTGTCCAATATTCCTTACTGCTGCCTTCAAATGAAACCTGGGCCTTGTCTCAGTCCCAGTGTGGTTGATCGTCCTCACAGACCAACTAAGCATCTTTGGCTCGGTAGGCCTAACCCAACCGACTACCTAATACTAAATCTAATCATCCCCAACCGGCGTACCTTTTATAATTTATTTGGTATTTTTCCAATTATTTCTCCCCTGAGAGATAGAATTATTCCAAAGTTAAGGGTAGATACTGACTTTCTACTCACCCGTGCGCTATGGCGCAAAACCATTCAACTCGCATGTATTCAAGCAGGCTTATAGCCTTCACTCTGAGCTAGGATCAAACTCAGCTTATTTAATTATCTAAAAATAGACAATTTATTGTAATTACACCTTCTTATACCCTAATGTATAAATAAACAGGAAGATGCGAAAATCTTTAACCAACACTTGGTTCTACCTTATCTTAATATTGCGGGTAAATTACTTAAAGATTATTAATTTTTGTACATCATGTGAAAATGATTACACTTATACCTGTTTGTTAAATCGCTCAACAAAACTTGTAATCTCTGTTTGTTTTTTAGGACCTTTACCGGTCCAAACAAAATGATTGGCAATATCTAAAGTTATTATTTTAAATAATTCAGGTAAAATATTATCCTCATAAGCGAAGCGAAAACTACCATCTGACAAGATATAACCTAATAATTTTTGTTTAACTTTTATTCTCATAAATAAATTTAGGATAAGGTAGGATTCGAACCCACGGCAGTTTGTCTGCGTCAGTTTTCAAAACTGGTGCCATAAACCACTCGGCCACTTATCCTTCTGTAGTGGAACTCTAACCCAATAACTTATTAGATACTTTAACCTTACATTTAACTTCATTTAAAAAAGTTAATACGTGCACATATGCTAAAATATTAGAAGGTTTATTGCTTTCTACGTAAAAATACATCCGATGCTCACGTTTCTCAAATTGGTCTTTAGACCTCTTATTTCCCAAAGGCGACCTAAGCAGTGTAAACTTTTTAATATCAATAGACAATCCTCTATACTTTTGAAGAAACGGCAACAAAAATAATACTAATTTCAAACTTTTTATATTTGCAGACGAAGACCAAACTTCGCATTTATAAACTAGATTGCCCGAAAAGCTCATTAGGTAATACAGGATTCGAACCTGCAAAAACACATATAGTTAATACCATATAGCCAAGTTACCCTTTTACTATTTGGAGATAGAGAGATTTGAACTCTCAACTTTACGCTTGCAAAGCGCACACTCTACCAATTAAGTTATATCCCCTTTAATTAATTAACCGACGAAAAAGACGGGATTCGAACCCGCGGCCACTGGTATGACAAACCAATACTCTACCATCTGAGTTACTTTTTCTAAAATGTTACCTTTAAGGGAGATGGTGGGATTCGAACCCACGCTACATTAAAAATATAGATTGATTTAGCAAACCAAGGCTATCAGCCACTCAGCCACATCTCCTATATAGTTTGTAACAACTTTTAAATATTAACGCGACTCTTCCGTAAATCTTAAATTCTTATTTCTTGATTTAAGACTAAATGCCAAAGAAGGAAGCATAAAACGTAAAATTATAAAATAAAAATTAAAAACAATAAGGACTAACCAAAAAACTTGATTAAAGAAAGTTATAGTATCAAATTGAGGCATCTAAATATTATCTTAATAGTGCTAACAAACTCTATTAATAATACAGGTAAAATAAATTGTTATACGCTATAAAATATCAAAACTCTAAAAACTTTACCAAGAAGACTTACGCATTCCTAGAAAGAAACCTCGAGAAGCTAAACGCCGAAATTCCAATCTAGATAATTTATATAGATTAATGACAGAACGAGATCTATGTGTTTCAACACACCTATTCTTAACCCTACATATACTGCTTTGCCGAGGCAACTTTGATTTTTCTAACTGAGCCCACCAACGCAAAAAAATATTTAAATTTTGATTAGCCGCGACAAGATTAAGAGTTTTGCGCCTTGACTCATGTAAAAAAAATAAATTACGCCTTTTATAATCCTGATTTTTCATTCCCAATCCAAGCTACCTATTTGCCAAGCGTATATAAATCCGATAACAAGTTCAAAAAGAAAATCAATTACAGACCAATAACCGATTGGCGGCAATTGGCTTAAAGAGGCAGCCCAAGGAAAAATAAAAACTGTCTCTATATCAAAAAGAAGAAAAAGAATAGCTACAAGATAAAAACGAACATCAAATGCATTACGAGCATCTTCGTATGGATCAAATCCGCACTCATATGAAGACAATTTTTCATTGTCTGATTCAGCTAAAGCTAAGGTATAAGAAGCTCCAAAAATAATAGAAGCCAGTATAAGACTAAAACATAAATAGATTAAAGCTGGGGAATACTCTCGCAAAAAAAACATGAGATTATTGACTAAAAATAAAACCGGACCAGCATACAGGACAAAGTTCAATAATTCCACCAGACGTTTCTGTTTTAAGAACATTTTCCTTAAACATACCAATCTCAGAATTACCCCCACGATTGGAAGTACCTATTATATCACTACCACCAATTAAATAAGTGTACCGAACACAACGAGTACAAACGATACAACGCCTTAAAACTGTTTTTATTAGGCTACCCCAAAAAGTGTCGCCTAAAGACTTTTTAAAAAAAAAAAATCTTCCTCGATCTGAACCATAGTTAAAGCTTTGCTCTTGAAGTTCGCACTCACCACCTTGATCACATACAGGACAATCGAGAGGATGATGTAAAAGCAAAAATTCCATGACAAATTCTTGCGCTTTGTGTACTAAAGCCGTGTTAGTAAAAATTCTCATATTTGGCAGAAAGGGTAAAGCGCAAGAAGCTTGGGGTTTCGGGGAATTACCAACCTCTACAAGGCACATTCTGCAGTTACCTGCAATAAAAAGTTTATCATGATAACAAAATCTAGGTATTTTAACACCAGCGGCTTCACATGCTTGAATTACAGTAGACCCCCTTTTTACCCAAATTAAAAGTTCATTTATAGTAATGTTAATCATTTTAAGAAGCACCTTTTAAATGATGCAAGTTTAAAGAATTAGTGGAAGACTTATCCTTGACCATAAAAATAGCATTTTTCGATTCTCTACCTAATTGTTTATGCAAAGAATCCGGACAATTTTTTTGAAGTGTTAAACTAATGGCCCCAACCATAGCTATTAAAAGAACAACTCCAGCAATTATCAACAAGATAGCATGGGTGGAGTACAAAAGATAACTGGGATCATTCAAAGCAGAAGACGAATCAAAATTAACAAACCATGAGGTGTTATTTAAAAAAGAACCATTTACAATATCATTATAAAAACACAAATAAAAAAAGTCAGCAAGATCCCTATCGAATAAAAGATTGATCGTTGTTTTTAAATTATCCTCACTTTGTACCAAGTTAAAAGACACTAAAATAGATATAACCCAACTAGCTCCTGATTGTAACAAAAAAAGTAAATCATAGGAACTTCCTATAAGAACAAAAAAAAAAAAAAGAAAACTACTAATATAAAAAACCTGTTTTTGCCCTGAAGACCACACAGTCTCAATAGCCTTAACATCTAACATCATAACAACAAATAATACTAAAACAGCAATAGCACCCGCGTAAACCAAAAGAAATAATAAAGCCATAAATTCAACACCTAGTAGAAAAGAAATGGCTGATCCTAAAAAAAAAAGTAAAACTAAATAAAGGCCGCTGTACACAGGATTTTGCGTGCTAGTAACTTTAACACCCAAACCAGCCCCAAGAATCATAAGGGATATAAAAATTATAGGGTCAACCATAATATAGAAAATAAAAGCAACACTCCAACTCGCAAAGAAGGAAAACCAAATAAAAACCATAATCCAAACAAAATATTACCCCAAACAAAAATAACTAAATAATGGTATAAATATCCAGAATGCCAGACACGTACCTGCTGTACTTGACTTGTCAATATATTTGATAAACCAAAAGGGCCTAAACTTTCAATAAGACCACGATCAATAGATTTATAAGTAAAGTGATATCCGAAATCAAGTATATTCTGACTTATAAATTCATTATAAATTTTATCAAAAAACCATTTTCTATTTAAAAAAATATAAAACTTACGCCCTAGTAGAGAAGTTTTCCAAAAATACATATTATGGTTGTAATATCGATACAATATAAATGATAAAACACCACCAGCAATACTAAAACACAATGGAAGAATCTTTGAAAAAATTGACATAAATTCAGCATCAATTAAACTTAAATTGGATGGAAGACAAAATAAGGAACTACCCCAAAAATTAGTACCTAACCCTATAAACAAATCGCGACTAAAATATCCGATAAAAATACTAGGTATTGCCAATAACCCTAACACAAACCCTATGGCTTTACCCCCCTCTGATGCCGAAAGCAATAGTTTACGACTACCATTAGGCTCCACTAAAAAACATAGAGCAATTAACCTAATTGAATAAAAAGCCGTACAAAAAGCAGCAAAACTCCCTAACCAATAGCTAAAATGAGAAGGAACCGAATAAGTAGCATACGCTATTTCAAGAATAACATCTTTAGAATAAAATCCTGTCAAGAAAGGCATACCCATTAAAGCCAATGAACCAATTACCATCATCGCATAAGTAAATGGTAATAAGCGGCGCAAACCACCCATTTTTCTCATATCTTGTTCGTCTCCTACGGCATGTATCACCGAACCTGCGCTAAGGAAAAGAAGAGCTTTAAAAAAAGCATGATTAGCTAAGTGAAAAACAGCAACTGAATAATTGGACAAACCACAAGCAAATATCATATAGCCTAGCTGACTACACGTAGAATACGCGATAACTCGTTTAAGATCATTTTGAACCAAAGCTGTAGTAGCTGCAAAAAAAGCAGTCATACCACCTACCACACTTATCAGGATAAGAGCCCCTGAACAATATTCTAAAAGAGGAGAACAGCGGGCTAATAAAAAAACACCAGCTGTAACCATAGTAGCGGCATGAATAAGAGCTGAGACTGGCGTAGGGCCTTCCATCGCATCAGGCAACCAAGTGTGTAAACCAAGCTGGGCTGATTTACCAACAGCACCAATAAATAGAAGAACCCCTATAAGATCTAAAGCCTTAAATTCTATATTTAAAAAAGACAAAGTACAAGATGTTAATTGAGGAGAAAACGCAAAAACTGTGGCGTAATCTAAAGCGCCAAAACAAATAAAAATCGTAAAAATACCTAAGGCTAATCCGAAATCCCCTATTCTATTAACTATCATAGCTTTTATAGCGGCTTTATTAGCTTGTATTCGAGTAAACCAAAAATTAATAAGTAAATAAGAACAAAGGCCAACACCCTCCCACCCAACAAACATTTGAACAAAATTATCAGCAGTTACCAATACTAGCATAAAAAATGTAAATAACGACAAATAACTCACAAAACGTGGCACATGTGGGTCTTCCCCCATATACTCTATAGAATAGATGTGAACCAAAGTCGAAATAAAGGTAACAACAATAAGCATCACGACAGTTAAACTATCAAAACAAAAAGCCCACTCGACATGAAAAGAGTCTGATTCCAACCAGGTCATTAAAGAAAGGTAGGTACCACTTCCTGCCAGTCCTACTTCGTAAAACGACAAACAGCTTAAACAAAAAGTTAAACCCACGCAGAATACTGTGATAAAACAAGAACCGTATACCCCGATAAAACGTCCAAAAAACCCTGATATAATAGACCCTAAAAGGGGTAAAAAAACTATGTTTAAATACATTTCAGTTCTTTACGGGCCTTGAACCCGCACCTTCATCTCATAGAGACAATATCCTAACCATTAGACGAAAAGAACTTAAGATTACCAACAAAAAACTGCTACAAATATTGCGATCAATTCTTTACACCCACAAGTCAACCCATACTAAATTCGAAACTGATGCATGCATTACAGAAAAAAAAAGATCTGGATATAAACCCATAAAAACCGTACCTAACAGCAATGGTAAAAAAACTACGAATTCTCTGTAGTTTAAATCACAACCTACAAGTTTAATATTACCATAAGCTATTCTATTAAATAACCAAAGGGAATAAACACCCCCGAGAATCATAGATGTAGCAGCAAAAAAGCACGCTGTCGTATTGGCATCAAAAGCCGACACTAACAAAAGAAATTCCCCAACAAAACTAGAGGTCCCAGGTAAGCCTAGATTAGCCATTGTAAAAAAAAGAAAAACTATTATGAAAATGGGCATTGTATGCGTTAACCCCCCATAATAATTAACACCTCTGGTATGCCACCTGTCATAAAGAACCCCAATTATAAGGAATAGGGCAGAAGAAACAAACCCGTGACTTAAACTTTGTAATATTGCGGCCTCTACCCCGATTACTGTGCCGCTAAATAAACCTATCATAACTAAATTCATATGAGCAACCGATGTGTATGCGATTAACCGTTTTAAATCTGTTTGACGGATAGCTGTCAAAGACGTATAAACTACACCCAAAACGCTTAGACTAAAAATAAACGGTGTAAAATAGATACACGCTTGAGGGAAAAGACCCAATGAAAAACGCAAAAATCCATAAGATCCTAATTTTAAAAGAATCCCTGCTAAAATTACCGACCCTGCCGTAGGTGCTTCTACGTGAGCTTCTGGTAACCAAATATGAACAGGCAACATCGGTACTTTAGCAGCAAAAGATGCAAAAAAAGCCAACCACAACCACCTTTGAGTATAATTAGAAAACTTTGTAATTGATAATATCTCATAACTGGTGCTGCCAACAGACAAGTAGATATACACAACCCCAACAAGCATAAACAACGATCCGAATAGTGTATACAAAAAAAACATATAAGCAGCTCTTATTTTGCGTTGACGTGAACCATATATACCAATAACTAAAAACATTGGTATTAAAACGGCTTCAAAAAAAATATAAAAAAATAAAAGATCCAAACTTGTAAACACCAAAAGCAAAACTAATTCCATACTTAAAAAACTAATGAGATAAATTTTTAAATTCCCTTTTTCAAAAGTCCAAGAAGCTAAAAGACATAAAGGAAAGATTAGGGTAGTCAACAAAAGAAAAAATAAAGAAATACCGTCAATACCTAAAACTAAATTTATATTTGATACAGGTAACCACAAATTGTTAACCACAAATTGAAATTTAGACGTTGAATGGTCAAAACCCAACCACAAAAAAAGAGATAAGATAAAAACCAGTGCAGTAATAAACAGAGAAAATTGTCGGAGCAACAATCGATGCTCGGCAGGTATAATAATTAAACCAAAAACACCAATAATTAGAAGCAAAAACAGAGAATTTAAGAGCATAACCTTTTTCCAATCCAAGTTAAATAATCATCTTGGTTGACCGCTTGTACCACGATAGGCATAAATCCGTGGTTAACACCACAAATCTCACTACATTGGCCATAAAATACACCCTCCCTTTTTACAAAAAGAAAAACTTGATTCAATCGACCGGGACACGCGTCTACTTTTATTCCCAGACTAGGAACCGCCCAAGAATGTAAAACATCAGCCGAAGTAACCAAAACACGTATATGTGTATTAATAGGAACAAAAAGACGATTATCTACTTCTAATAGGCGAAAAACTTTACCAGCTTTTCCTACACTATGTGGCTCAGGGATAATCAAATCTTCTTCTCCGATAAGATACGAATCAAAATTTATACGTTGCCTCTCAGAGCCCTCCCCATCATCAGATGGTTCTTTAATGAGATCTAAAATCAAATTAATTTCTTCTTTTAAAATTTGATGAATACTCGAATCTTCCTCAATTATTGTAGTTAATAATTTATACAAAAAATCTCTTAACTTATTAATATCCCTTTCATCTAAAGTATAAACCATATCTTTAAGCATTTGTAGAATATCAAGCAAAAGATTAGTTTGATTAGAAGCCAAGTGTTTTTCTCCAAAAACGTCTAAAACTTCTCTAATATCATTATAAGACCCATCACTGCCCTTTAAATTATTATCGGCACTTCCACCTTTACCCATAGAATCATTAGTGGAGCTTAACTCAGCATCAATTTCTGAAGAACTTCCTGTACTGTTAATATACATCAAAACTAAAGCATCTCTGTCAATTTTACTATTATCTTCTTTAATAATTTTTTCAAGAAAAGTAGAAAATAACTTTAAATTTTCTAAATCTACTTTTGATTGCAATAAAAGAGTACGTAACCTAGTAGCTATTATATTAGGATTCGACTTTATATCAAGTAGTCGTAACTCAGATAAAAAAATTTTAAAAGATTTAACATGACAATCGACATCATAGTGAGCCCCTTTAAACCCCCCCCCAGGCACATCTTTAAACAACATTTGTTCTATCGGTTTAATAGGACAAACTTTTTTTAACTGCCATTCAATCTTTTTTATAAAAGCTTTTATTTTTGTTGAAGTATCAATAAGCTCATTGTAATCCCCTTCTGCAATATCTACCTCATGTTTAATTTTATTAACAGAAAAATCTATATACTGAGTATAAATATTCTCATCATTAAATTCATTTATAAACTTTGATTTTAATTGCTCTACACCATACTCTGAGTTTAATTGTTTTAAATCTGACGAAATTTTATCACTTAACAAATCAGCTACTTTACCCCCGGGTAAAAGTTTTTTATCTGCCACTTTTAAAATACAATTCTCTAGCGCCAAAATATTTCTTTTCTCATGACCCTCCCCCGACTCTAACACTGGTAAGTCCACAGCCCGAGAAAAATGCAATGGTGCTTCATTATTTACCAACTCGGCTTCTATGGTACTTTCAATACTGTTGCAAAGATAAAGGAGAGCCTCGTCCATAATTTTTTTGGCCTCCTCAAGTGCAAACCCACCATATCTTAATTTATTCTCATATTCCAGCAAATCAGTTTTATGACGATCCCAAGTAAAATTGTCAAAATATGTTTCAGAAACTTTTAGCCGACTAATTTTGTCCCTATGTTCAACAAAAGGTGTGTCCGTAAGAGATTTACTGACATCTTTAGCATGGCCTCCGGCTATTTCTAATCTATTGTTGATTTTTGCCAACTCCTCACTAATTTTAATAATTCGACTTTTGGCCCTACAAAGTTCGTCTTTAGCCAAGGAAAGTCTTTCTAAAGACGTATCACCAATTTGGCCCAAATTGTACTCATTTAAATCAATATTGATAAAATCCAAGGCACTGGTATTAAACTCCCCCTTTAAACCTAAATAACCTAAAAATTCGATATCTTTTTTACAGAAATTCTCTTTCAATTTATCAAAAGTAAAAACCGCTTTTTCTAGTTTTTTTTGGCTCGACTCAAAAAAGGACTGAGCGGATTCAAATTTACTGTTAGCTCTACTTAAAATTTCTCCAGCCTCATCTGATCTTAAAAATGGAACTGCTAATTTATCACCAAAAGAATTAAATTCTAACTCAGCGCTTTTTGACACGGCATTGGGAGTAGCTAAATCCTTTGGACTTAAACCAATAGACAATATATCAAATATAGAGGAATCACCCTCAAATTCTTGTTCTGCTTTTAACAACCTTGCTTTAAGAATATCTAAATTTTCTTTAGTTTTTAACCTTAACTTTTCGTCCCAACCATCGAATCCATCTTTAAGAAGAATATTAGGTCTTTTAAAAGACGAGCTAAACTCAGAAAATTCTGTTCTAGCTTTAATTACCTCTGCACTAGACTTATTAAGTTTAGCCGCAGCTAAATCAACACGGGCCAATTTAAAATCTGATTTAACACTATTAAGATGCAAACCCGCCTCGTGCAATTCTCTCTTGGCGTTTTCCCACTCTACTTTAAGCTCCTCCAATTCAACATCTGTTATATATAATTTCTCTTTACCTATTTCAGAATTCAAAGGGGTCTGAATATTTTGTAGGTTTTTATCTTCCTTGTTATTTTCAATGTAGTCCAACCAATCTTTTAAATTTTTAACACGCTTTTGAACCAAATCTAGATTTTCTTTAGTCACTTTTGGTACTAATTCAAAATCAGAATATTCATACGACCAATACCATTGGTGGCCAACAACTTTTATCGTCAAACTAGGATCAATAACCTCCTCCATCGCATAAAGCAAATTGTATGAAGGTACGCTAATGATCATCAAAATACCAGCAGGTACAATTGTCCAAACAATTTCAAGTAAAGTAGAATGATTAAAGCTTGCAGGCTCTGGATTAACTGATTCATTGAATAGGGTTAAAGATTGATAAAGTAACCAACCAACAAAACAAGCGATAAGTAGCATGAAAGTCATTAACAAACCATTAAAAGAAATAATACCCTCCATAATTGGGGTAGCCGGATCTTGAAAACCAACTTGCCACGGATGCGGTGCGTCCATATACGCCATATTATAAGGTTTAAATATAGAAAAAACAAATAATAAATAAATAAATAAAGTATTAGCTCTTTTTAATATGTTCATGAGACACGTGTATAATTAATATCAACTTATTTATGAGATATCTCTAGGGGTCAAATAATCGACCACCCCCACTTTGTAACTTGGGGTGGTTGTTAAATGATTTAAACTTGTTGAACAACGTTTATTCGGACCACCCATTTTGATAGCATGCAACATTAAAAGTTTTTCCAACCACCCAACAAACAAACCACCAAAAATAAAAAAAGAAAAATATCCGACTGATACCGTGATACCAATAAACCTAAAATAATCATCAACAGGAGTGGTTCCAGCCCAACCCAATAAGCAAAAATCTGCAACAAAAAGCCAAAAAACTACAGCATAAACGGGTCTAAAGTTACCACTTCGTAATATTGAGGTATTTAACAACGGGTACAAAAATAACATTACAATGGCACCCCCCATCGCAAGAATACCCCCAACTTTATTTGGTATAACTCTTAAAATAGCATAAAATGGTAAAAAGTACCACTCCGGCACAATATGGGCTGGAGTGCTATAAGGATCTGCCTCTAAGTAATTATCCGGTTCGCCTAACGCATTAGGGAAGTAAAAAACAAAAATAGATAAAGAAAAAACCAGTGCGAAAAAAGCCACCAAATCTTTTACATAAATATAAGGATAAAAATTAATATTTGCGACTTTCGTTTTTATACCTAAAGGGTTATTTGACCCATCTTTATGTAACAAACCCAAATGAACAAAAACCATACCAGTAATTAAAAATGGCAACAAATAGTGTAAACTATAAAAACGATTTAATGTCGGATTTCCCACAGTAAAACCACCCCATATCCACATAACAACTTCTTTACCAATGACGGGAATAATAGAAAAAAAACTTGTAATAACAGTAGCCCCCCAAAAGCTCATTTGACCCCATGGCAAAACATAACCAATAAAAGCGGTCGCCATCATTAAAACATAAATAAGAGTACCAGACCACCACAAGTGTTGTCGGGGTTCCATATAAGAACCATAATACAAACCTCTAAAAATATGAGCATAAACTAGCATAAAGAAAAAAGAAGCCCCGTTTGCATGCATGTATCGGATCAACCAACCACTTTTAACATCCCGCATTATATGCTCTACACTAGAAAATGCATAATGCGTTTCACTAGCATAATGCATCGCTAAAAAAGCCCCACTAAGTATTTGAATAAGCAGACAAAACCCTGCGGTTGATCCAAAACTCCAATTATAATTTAAATTCATAGCCGTCGGGTAATCAATAATATGAGAATCTACCCAACCAAGTATTGCATTTAAATTCCATCTCGCCATAAAATATTAATATATCAGCTTTTTTCAATATCAGACCAGGGGAGATGAAAATCAAACGAACGAAATTCTTGCGTCAATTCAATAGGCTCGCAAACAACAACTCTTTGATCTTCATCATAACGCAATTCAAAATAACCACTCAATGGAAAGTCTTTTCGAAGAGGGTGACCTTCAAACCCATAATCTGTAAGAATTCTACGTAAATCCGGATGTCCTGAAAAAAATACACCGAGTAAATCCCAAATCTCACGCTCCCACCAATTTGCTGAAGGAAATATATCAACAATAGACGGAAGAGGATTTATCTCATCAGTGCAGGTTTTAATCCTAATTCTAGAATTGGATCTAATATTTAAAAGCTCGTAAACAACCTCAAAACGTTCTTCTCTATCTGGATAATCCACACCAGAAATAGACGTAAGTAAATGAAAATTACCATTGCTATGATGGTGTAAAAATGTTAATGTAGCCAACAAATATTTTTTAGACACATTAATAACAATCTCATGTCTAAACACTTGAAATGTTTGGACAGGCAAAAGTCGTGTAAGACTATTCGCGTATATAATTAGGGAGTTTAACATTATCTAAAAAACTATTATATCAAACCAAACTAAATAATCTCTTATGGGAATTGAACCCATAGTTCTGCCGTGAAAAGGCAACGTCCTAACCACTAGACCAAAGAGACTATAAACCATAACACAAAGCAACTAATTAACATAACATTTGGGCCTAGATCGGATTGAACGATCGACTTTACGCTTATCAGGCGTATACTCTACCACTGAGTTATAAGCCCTAGAGCCCTATTAAAAGATAAAGCCCTTTATTACAAACAACAAAAGCTTTAATAATTTTTTAGGCTACCTCTTTTTTGATTGAATCACGGGAAAAGCAACACCCCTATTTTCAACCCAAGGATTAGAATCTTCAAGATGCCCCTGGGTTAATGTCAAATAAACGACATAAAAGAAAAATAATGAAGCTACTGAAGAAAGAATTGACCCAAAAGAGGCTACGCTATTCCAACCAGCATAAGAATCCGGATAATCTGGAATACGTCGAGGCATACCGGCTAAGCCTAAAAAATGCATAGGAAAAAATGTTAAATTTACTCCAATAAACATAAGCCAAAAATGAATTTGCCCTAAAACTTCCGGATAACCTAAACCAGTCATTTTTCCAATCCAAAAATAAAAAGCACCAAACATCGTAAAAGCAGCGCCCATACTTAAAACATAATGAAAATGTGCAACCACGTAATAGGTATCATGAAGAGCAATATCTACGCCGGAATTAGCCAAAACGACACCAGTTAACCCCCCAATGGTAAATAAAAAAAGGAAACCTATAGAGAATAGCATTGGTGTTTTAAGACGTATCGAACCTCCCCACATGGTAGCTATCCAGCTAAAAATCTTAATACCTGTAGGAACAGCAATTATCATCGTAGCCGCTGTAAAATAAGCTCGAGTGTCAATATCCAAACCAACTGTAAACATGTGGTGAGCCCAAACAATAAAACCCAAAATACCAATAGATAACATAGCATAAACCATTCCCAAATAACCAAAAACAGGCTTTCTTGAAAAAGTAGCCAAAATATGACTAACTATACCAAACCCTGGTAAAATCAAAATATACACCTCAGGATGTCCAAAAAACCAAAACAAATGCTGGTAAAGCACAGGGTCCCCACCACCTGCCGGATCAAAAAATGTAGTATTAAAATTACGGTCCGTTAAAAGCATAGTAATACCCCCAGCCAAAACCGGAAGAGATAATAAAAGTAAAAATGCTGTTATCAACACAGACCAAACAAATAAAGGTAAACGGTGCATACCCATACCCGGGGCACGCATATTAAAAATGGTTGTTATGAAATTAATGGCACCCAAAATAGAAGCAGCACCAGATAAATGTAAACTGAAGATAGCTAAATCCACTGATGGGCCCGAATGCGCCTGGATACCACTTAACGGTGGATAAACAGTCCAACCTGTACCGGCTCCTGCCTCCACTAACGAGGATGCCAAAAGAAGTATTAAAGACGGCGGTAACAACCAAAAGCTTATATTATTCATACGAGGAAACGCCATATCTGGAGCACCTATCATTAAAGGAACAAACCAATTACCGAACCCCCCTATAAGAACAGGCATAACCATAAAGAAAATCATCAAAAAAGCATGGGCCGTAACAATAACATTATATAACTGATAATTTCCCCCCAAAAACATATTGCCCGGGCTTGCAAGCTGCAACCTTATAAGAACAGACATCGCTGTACCTAAAACACCAGAAAAAGCCCCAAATATTAAATATAAAGTACCAATATCTTTGTGATTTGTAGAAAAAAACCACCTAGTAAAGAAACCACTCAATGCCGAGTTAGAAACCAATGGAATAAAACTTTGCCATAAAGGTTTTGATTCTTGAGTAAAAGACATTTTTTTAAATCATTAATCCTATAGCTATTTTATAGATCAATAAATAAAACAAATTAGGACTCAACATAAAAAATATAACGGTCCATCCAATAATAACCAAAAAAAAAGCAGCACCTTTTGTCAACGGGGTGAAATAAAACCAACTTTCTGCTTTTTCAAAATAAAAAATTTTTATTAATCTAATGTAATAAAAAGCCGAAACAACACTAGTTAAAACTGCAAATATTGCAACAAGATAATAAGACGAATCAATGACACTAACAAAAATGTTAAGCTTGGCGAAAAAACCACCCAAAGGGGGGACTCCCGCTAAAGAAAAAATCATAAGGACAATTCCTAAACCAAAAACTGGATTAGACCGAACTAACCCAATTACATCCGAAAAGGTTAAAAAGCTATTATCAGATGTCAAATCTAAGTGGAGAACATAAATCCATAAAAAAATAGCAGTTAACATATAAATGAAAAGATAAAACAAAACACTTTGAACCCCCTCAACACTTCCGGAAGCTAAACCTAAACACAAAAATCCAACATGCCCCACACTACTAAATGCAAGAAGTCTTTTAATTTTGGTTTCACCTAAACCACAGACACAACCGATAAAAAGACTGAAAAGACCACATAAGCAAAAAAAATCTTCCCAAAATACAGGAAACAAACACCAAAAACTTGTATAAACTAAACGTAATACAACAACAAATATAGCAAGTTTTGGAACAGATGCAAAAATAAGACTGACAATCGTAGGAGCCCCTTCGTACACATCGGCTATCCACATGTGGTAAGGGGCTGACCCTAATTTAAATAAGAGCGCTGAAATTAAACAGATTAAACCCAAATAAAATAACGGGGAACAACCTGCAAGATTTTCCGTTAACAAACTAAGAGACCCTATATTGGTAGTACCCATAGAAAAATAAATTAATGACGCACCAAACAAAAAAAAAACCGAAGCAACGGAACCAAGAATAAAATATTTCAATCCCGCCTCAGCAGAAAAATATGAATTTTTCTTCCAAGTGGCTAAAACATAAAAAATAAGGGACATAAACTCCATATTTAAATATATGGAAAGAAAATCATACGAAGAGATTAATAAGCACAAGCTTAAACAAATGCTAATAATAAAAAAAAAAAACTCAAAAGCCCGTAACCGAACCGAAAACATATAGGCCTCGCTTACAGAGACACAGACAAACAAACCTAAAACAACAAATAATTTTAACCATATCGACAAATGATCCGTAATAAAAATTGAATTCCATAATGTCTGAGATTCCATAGGATTATTAACAACCAAAAAAACACTTATAAATAAAATTATTGAGGTTAACCGAATCATGCTCGGTGTTAAATAGGTGTAAAGTGCTGCCGCGGACAAACCCAAGAAACTTCCATGCATAAGAACAACTAAAATAGAAATTGCAAGAAAAAGCTCCGGCAAAAAAGCAACAATGTCATTTTGAAAGATTAAAGAGAATTTCATGACTTACATCTTATAGGATTTGAACCTATGACCCACGATTTAGAAGACCGTTGCTCTATCCACTGAGCTAAAAATGCTTTTATAATTTGCGCTTTATTATTATTAGAATCAAATATTGTGGCTAATGAAGAACTATAGCGTCATTTATATAAATACAACTTAAAATTGTAAACACATAAGCTTGGATTAAAGCAACGGCCAACTCAAGACCAAAAAGAATAATCAAAACTAACAAGGGCACAACATGCGCTATTAACAGTAATCCACCACTTCCCATCATAGCCCAAGCAAAACCAGCAATTACTTTTAGTAAGGTGTGACCTGCCATCATATTGGCAAAAAGACGAACAGCTAAACTAAGGGGTTTAAATATATAGGAAACTATTTCTATCGGAACTAATAAAAATGCTAAAGGCAACGAAGTACCTCCAGGGAGAAATAAACTCAACATGTGAAACCCGTGCGTTGAAGCACATATAAGAACTACCCCTATAAATACACCAAGAGCTAAAACCATTGTCTGAATCAAATGACTCGTTATAGTAAATGAGTAAGGCACAAGACCCGACACATTAGAGATCAAAATAAAACTAAATATCATAAAAATAAACGGAAAATATTTTTGACCATGTGGACCAATACTATCCCATATTAAACCCGCGGTAGTTAAATAAAGGCCTTCTAAAAATAACTGCCAACGACTAGGAAAACAGCTTAAACCAAAAACAGAAAGACAATAGTAAACAAATAGGATGAAACCTAAACTAAAAATCGTTGTAATCATTGCGTTAGTTATCGATAAGTCAAATAAACCAATACCTAAATTAACAAATGGAAGTATTTGAAATTGTTCTAAAGGACTAAAAAACATAAATAATGATAATATAAAAAATATAACACTAAACTTTATACTTCATCTAAATGTGTATTTATTTTAGGGTCACGTAGATAAAACAAGGGGTTGTAACTAATAATTTACACAATTAAAAACTATTTTAGCTATTAAAAAATAATTATACTTTAAATGTTTAATCAGCTCTAATGAAGAGAATTTAAGTGTGAATTTACCAATAAACTTTACAAAACCAAAATAAAAGACCGAGTAAAAGATGTCAAAATAAAATTAAAAAATATCTAGTAAATTCATTAATTTATAATAGTAAAAATTATTACACTATTACATTAAATCCCCACCAGTAAATAGTCAAAAAAAGAAATAACCAAACAACATCAACAAAATGCCAATACCAAGCGGCTGCTTCAAATCCAAAATGTCTTTGTCGACTAAAATGGTCTAAATATAATCGAAAAGTACAAATAGATAAAAAGATAGTTCCGATGATTACATGAAAACCATGAAAACCTGTAGCCATAAAAAAAACAGAGCCATAAACACTATCAGACATAGCAAAAGGTGCGTTAATATACTCAAAACCCTGCAGTCCAGTAAAAATAACTGCAAATACTACTGTAATAATAAGGCCCACTAAAGCCTCCTTTTTAAAACCTCCAACAATAGCATGATGAGCCCACGTAACACTTGCCCCAGAAGAAAGTAAAATAATAGTATTTAAAAGAGGTAATCCCCACGGACTAATTGCCTCTATACCAGCCGGAGGCCAAACCCCCCCAATATTAAAAACAGGAGACAAAGAAGAGGTAAAGAAAGCCCAAAAGAAAGCAAAAAAAAACATAACCTCCGAAACAATAAAAAGAATCATCCCCATGCGCAAACCCTGTTGAACCGCAACAGTATGCTGGCCCTCAAATGATGCTTCGCGAATAACATCCCGCCACCATGTAAACATCACATATAGAATAGTAACTAAACCTAAACATAACAACTGTCCCCCACCACCATAATTATGCATATATAGAACTCCACCAAAAGTTGAACTTAACCCACCTAAAGCAGCCACGAAAGGCCATGGGCTAGGGTCAACCAAATGAAATGGATGTCGTTGAACCATCTTAGCTTGCTCCTTCATATTACTAATTTAAAGAAGGAGATAGGATTCGAACCTACGATGGTAAAACCAACAGATTTACAATCTGGCACTATTAACCTCTCAGTCACCCCTTCGAATACAACAACTATCTAAAACCCACAACTTTTGTGCGTAATTTTTTACGGCGTCTCTTAAGAGGACGACACCCATTATGCGCTGTTCTTGTTATTAAGGCAATAGAATGGATATCAATGCCCAATTTACTGAAACTTCGAACAACACCGAATCGACCTTTGCTCGTTCCCATAATATGGACAATAATTCTTTTATATCCCAAAGAAATTATTTTATTTCCGAATAATTTACCTAATAACAATCCTCGTGTGTACAAATTTTCTCTTTCGTTAAATTCATTCTTATAATCCGGAACTCTTAAAGAACAACTCGTTTTAATAATGTTACTTTTACAATCCACCAAAGTGCAAAAAATATTACGTTTAGTACACCTTAAATAAACGGATCCCAACTTTTTAGTTCGTGTATTATTATTTAAATACCTAACAGTCAAAATATTTTTCACCACCTTTTTCCTAAAACAACTTGCTGACTTAAATTTAACCAATTTATCAACGAAACACCCTTTATTAAGTAACATTTGTGTTAAAATGGATTCTTTTTTTTGCATTGGTATGGGTACGCTGGCCTCTTACAGGTAAACCCTTTTTATGGCGTAAACCCCGATAAGTCATTATCGCATACAATCTACGTATTTTATCATTTTGAAAACGACGAAGATCAGCACCCACTAAAAGATCTGTGTTATCAGCCAAACTTTCTAAAAGTTTACTTTTCTCTGGAGTTATATGAAAACCCCGTGCATCATCGCCAAAACCCGCTTTTCGACATAATATTCGGGATTCTGCTAAACCAATACCATAAATATGAGACACAGACTGAACCAAAATTTTATTGTCTGGAGTTGGAGTACCGATAATAAAAGGCATAACTGATTATCCTAACACTTGAAATATAGTATGATAAAAAAACGATTTCTTGAAAAACCACTAAAATCCCAAATAAAAGCCCACAAAACATCAAGCGGCCGCAATAATAAAGGTCGGATAACCTCCTGGCATAGAGGTGGTTGTCACAAACGCTTATATCGCGAAATAGATTTAAAACGAAAACATACAGAAGGCATTGTTATCGGATTGGAATATGATCCAAATAGATCAGCATACTTGGCTCGTATTTTTAATCCCGATACCAAGAAACAAAATTATATACTTGCAACAACAAACATACAAAAAGGAGACGTAGTACGATCAAATTCAACCCATTGTGCCTTAAATAATGCATATAGCAAACCTCTAGAGCGCATACTTACCGGAACCCCAATACATAATATAAGCCTACATCCTGGAGAAAATGGCAAACTACTACGGGCATCTGGGGCCTATGGACACATAGTAAAAAAAACAAAAAATTTGGCCCAAATACGTTTAAAATCAGGACAATATCGTTGGTTTAATATTAAAGCACAAGCTACTAACGGCATTATTGGTAATACAGAACATCGTTTTGTTAAATTAAAAAAAGCTGGGCGAGCCAGGTGGTTGGGGCACCGACCCGTTGTTCGTGGTGTCGCTATGAATCCCATAGACCACCCACATGGCGGTGGCGAAGGGAAAACATCGGGAGGTAGGCCATCTGTGACTCCTTGGGGTAAACCCACAAAAGGTGGGACAACACGAAGATTAAAAAAAAATGCCAAGATCTAACTGGAAAACACCTTTCATAGACAAAAGTCTTTTAACAAGTTTTAGCAAAAAAAAGAAAAAAATTACCTGGTCTCGACGTTCAACTATTTACCCCGTCTGTGTCGGATTAGAAATCTCGATTCATAATGGAAAAAATATGCTTAATCGTAAAATAAAACCTGAAATGGTAGGTCACAAGTTAGGTGAATTTGTACCAACCCGAAAAACCCCATCACAAAAAAAATAAAATGGCACAAAAAGCCCATCCAACAGCATTACGACCCCAAAATACCTTTTATCAAGGGTACACTCATTGGAACGAACCCCGATTTTACTACATATTATCTAGAATACGCAACTTTATTGAATCATGCTGCTTAGGAACCACACATTACCTTCATGACATTCAGATTAATAGACATGCAGCGGCCGTAATAATAACTATTGACCTGATACATTTGCATACACGCTCAAAAAAACGCATTAAATCAAGACGTTACAAAGAAAATAAATTAAAAATAAAAAAAAAATCATGGACTTTAATTGCCTCTAGATTACAAGCAGCAGCAAAACTAATTCAGGTATTTACTGGTGCAAAAAAGACAATACTAAAGGTTAATAGGTTAAAAATGTATACCAGATCAGTACCAAAACCCGTAAGAAGAGAAATCGCTTATTATACCAAAAGTTTCCATAACTTAAAATATGACTACGCAAGGTATGGTATACAGTTAATGTCACTAATATTAAAAAATAAAGCGAACACAGCTTGTTTATGCAGGTTTATCGAACAAAATGTCTGTTCTAGACAAAAACGAAAAAGACATTACGAATTTCTTCGATATCTTAAACAAGGACTTCATTCGTTGCAAAAATATAAAAAAATTAATGGTTTAAAAATCCAAATAAAAGGCAGGTTTACGCATAAAGCAAAAGGACGAAGTCGAACTTGGAAATATCAAATAGGCCAAATGCCCCTAAGCCGATTAAACACCACAATTACTGCGGAATATAAACAAACCCAAACGGGATACGGCAGTGTTGGGTTAAAAGCTTGGACTTGTAAAAATTAACCCAATGCTATTACAACCTAAAAAAACAAAATATAGAAAATACTTTAAACCCAGGTTATTGCCAAGAGTTACAACTAAAACACAAAAACTAAATGAACAAAATTGTTTTGCTATAATTTCACTAGAATCCGGATATATAGATGTTCGACAACTAGAGGCGGCACGACAAAACATTAGGCGCAAAATTAAAAGAGAAGGAAAATTAGAAATTTTCCCACTTGCGGATAAAGCCATAAGCAATAAACCGACATCTGCCCGGATGGGCAAAGGCAAGGGGAAAGTGAATCACTGGGTCGCACCCATCGCTGCCGGAAAACCTATTTTATTACTATACGGTATTGATAAAGAACAAGGATTTCCCGCCTTAAAAGCCGGCGCCAACAAATTACCTCTAAAAATTAAAATACAAGCCCTTTAAATCATGCCTGCAGCTAGAAAAAGATACTTAAGAAAAAAACGATTATTTTTGTCTAAACAAACGACTTTTGTTCTTTTAAATGCTAGCAATTTAAAAACATCTAAAATTAAAAAAGTAAAAATGTCTTTGAGAAGGGGTCGAGTTTATTTTGTACCACTTTATTTAACACCCCCAAAGATTGCAGTAGGTTCTCCCGCTCTAATCGCTGTATATGAGAGTCTAAAAGATATGCAAAATAATATAATGAACATAACCACACAAATAGATTGCCTGGGAGTGTCAATAGAAAAAAAATGGTACTCTATAAAATATCTTAAAAAATCTAAAATATTAGTTTTAGAAAAAAAAACTCTGGCTTATCTTTTGCTAAAACTATCGCGATTAAAGAACTAAAATTAGCCCAATTTTTTTTCTTATATATCTATAAAGCGAAAGAAGGGATTTGAACCCTCAACTTTAAACTTGGCAAGCTTACGCTCTACCGATTGAGCTACTTCCGCGGCATTTCTTTAATTCAAATCACCGAACAAAACAAAGTTGCAAACTATTCCCTAAAAATAATATATCCTCTTTGCTATTTGTACCAAAAAAAACTTGACATTTAAAATAATTTAAAGTTTCAAAATACGGAAATAACGGAATTAATTCCTCAAAGGCAAAAATATCTTTTAAAACAAAACAATACACACTCTGATGCGAGGGCAATTTTAAACCCTCAAATTGACGAACACGCGGTAAAACATTAAACAGAAGTTTAAATAAAAAATTATATAATTGTAACCCTCTAAGAGTTACTTTGCAGCCAACCAGGTATATTTCACCTTTTTTATGTCTTTTTATTTTTTCTGAAATGACATGAGGTCTCTCCCCTGTTATTATTTTTAAAGCACATAAAGAAGAAACAACTGAACTATTATTTACCCTGGGAGTTCCTAAATATAAACATATTTTTTTAGGTATTGGTAGCATACTAGAAGTAGCCACGTTACTGCAGAGAATAAAATCCCGCTGAACCACATTAAAATAATGATTTTGATACAGATTCATATTGTTTATACTATTTTTCTTGCCATAGCAATCAATTTAGCCCATTTTAAACCCCGAAGTCTGGCGGGTATGGTTGCCGAAATTCGAGTACCCAATGGTTTTTCTTGTGAATTAATAAGAGCCACAGAATTGCATCCGAAACTAGAACCAACGCCACTTTTAGATCGATGTAATTTTCGTGTTTGGACAACGACCCCTTGATGCACTTCTGACTTGTTCATCTTTAAACGGACACGCCGACCGTAACGCGGTCGCAAAGCCTTAACAGACACTAACAAGATATCCCCAACCCCAGCAGAACTTTTGCCCTTTTTAATTTTAATACATCTAACAAGTTTAGCTCCTGAATTATCAACAACCTTTAGAAGAGTTTGCGCTTGAATCATGCCTGATGCTTCCAGCCGGATTTGAACCAGCATGTCAAAAGACAAAAGATTTTGAATCTGCCGTGTATACCACTTTCACCATGGAAGCATAAAATTTATGATTTTAACAATGACGCTTGATCTATGCGAATACTCCCCCTCACCCGAAAATATACTAAAATAATAGCTAAACCAATAGACGACTCACAAGCGGCTACTATAAGAATAAATATTGCAAAAATTTGACCTATAAGATCAGAAAGGCAAACAGAAAATATAATAAAATTTAAACTTACTGAAAGAAGAGCCAGTTCTAATGACATTAAAACAACCACAATATTTGTGCGATTTAAAACAACACCCCCTACACCAATAACAAATAATAAGGCGGATAAAAAAAAAAAATGAATAAAATCCATATTTAAATATTAATGAGATATTAGTGGAAAAATAGGTAGGGACCCCAAATGAACTCTACGTTTGTTCGAGTCCGCTAATTTATTTAAGCTGTACCTCTTAGCAACAACCTCTCCTCTACCCAAAGAAGACTCTAATATCTCTTGGCTTAAATTATCCCAAAAGGGTCTTGAGGCAGATCGTCTTCGACTCGCGGCCAAAAGAGCCCTCATTCCTGAATTCAATCCCTTAACAGCCGATATCGTGTATGGTAAATACACGTTAAACGCATTAACCGTGCGATGCTTCTTTACTCTAGGCTTAAGACGAATACCTATGTCACGCCTTGCCTCAAAAACTCCAAAATAAAAAATGTGCAAAGCGCGACCCGGGTATTTTTCATCCAGCATTTGAAAAGCCCTATTCAAAACCTTTTCTGCTTTAGAACGTTTGCCATTTTTCATTAAAAGATTAATCATTTTGCCCACAAGGGGATCTTTTTTAATGCCCAAAAAATTAAAATTTTCTTTTATTTTCACATTTAAAGATATTTTGTCTTGTATTCCTAATTGACTATATTTTGCTTCTAACATCCTTTATCTGGCTTCTTTGTTCCGTACTTGGACCTAGCCGTCTTACGACCGGATAACCCCGCCAAATCTAACTTATTACGAACTAAACGATATTTTACCCCTGGTAAATCAGGAATTCTGCCCCCCCTAATCAAAACTTGAGAATGCTCTTGCAATCGATGAATTTGACCAGGAATATAAGCAGTTAATCGTATTCTATTAGATAAGCGCACCTTAACGACTTTACGACGAGCTGAATTTGGCTTTTTGGGAGAACAAACAAATACTTTTAAACATACGCCCTTTTTTTGGGGGCAACCCCTTAAACCAACACTTCTTTTTTTTGTTATTTTAGTGCCTTTACATTTTTTAAACCACTGACTAATATTTGGTCTAGACATTATTACCAGAGAGGGGACTTGAACCCCTACCCAACAAAAGACTGGAACCTAAACCCAGCGTGTCTACCACTTCCACCACCCTGGCTTATGGAGTCGAAGGACTCGAACCTACAATCCCCGCACCAAAAACGGGCGCCTTACCCACTTGGCTAGACTCCAAACAACCATTCTAACCCGAATCCCCACTCAGTCCGGCAGGAATTGAACCTGCAATATCAGCTTCATGAGAACTATGTTTTACCTATTAAACTACGAACCGCGAATAACCCAATAAGTATTTTAAACCAAAAATTTAATTATTAGATTTTTTAGATCCTCTTATTTTTTCTTTAATACTTTTTGCTAATTTGGGTAAATCAGCAAAAAAAAGAAGTCCAACGCAAAATATAAATAGAAATTGTAAAAGACTTATTTTCATCTACTTCTGTAACATATCGTTAAATAAACGACCCTCATATCAAAATAACAGAAAGAGGGGGATTCGAACCCCCAACCGTTGGCTTTGGAAACCAAAGTTCTACCAATTAAACTATCTTTCTTAAAATTACAGGTCTAAAAATGAAAAAATTTCAATTTACCATATACTACACACAAGAATTAAATTATCGCTTATTGCACACCGCTATCGGAACAACCATATTTTTTTTTACAATATATACCTACAAACAAAGTTTAATATTTATACTCTTACCTGCAGGACTTTCTCATTTTATAACTACAGGAGTAACTGAAATATTTTTCACCTATATACAATTTTGTGCTAGTGTAAGTACAAGTTTTTGTGTAATAATACTGCTAACACAAATTTTTTTCTTTTTCAGACCTGGACTCTATATATATGAAGCCAATACATGCTTTACCATATTAATAACGATAATCTTTTTCAACGCATTCCTATACACTAGTGCATTTCCATCGATAATTCAAACCTTTTGGAAAACATTTTACGCATACTCCACGGTTTTTATGCCTATTCATTTGACCTTTGAACCAAAATTTAATGACTACGTTACACATTTAAAACAATTTAACACCATATTAACTTATGGTTTACCCGCGATTATTTTACTAAGATTTGTAGAAAGCTACACATCAGCATCACTGTGGATAAAACATAGAGGGATTATTTATATCACATTATTAGTATTTGCCGCTTTTATAACACCCCCAGATATAGTAAGTCAACTAATGATAGGCCTGCCCTTAATTTTGATATCTGAAAGCCAAATACTGTATAAGACTTTTAAAGATTTATATATAAAAAAATTATTAATTGGGCAACCAGTTAAAACCCAAAAGTATGCCTACAGAAAGAATAAAAAAAGCAAGAGCCAGCGGTAAAAAACATTTCCAACCCAGGCGCATTAACTGGTCATAACGATATCTCGGAAGAATGGCCCGCATAACTATAAATAAAATGACAAAAAAACAAATTTTTAAACCAAACCATATACCGTCTGAAAAGACCCCAATACCAAAGGGAGACAACCAACCCCCTAAAAAACAAATGGAAGTAACCCCCCCCATAACTAGCATATTAGCATATTCACCTAGAAAAAAAAGAGCAAATCCCATCGCGGAATACTCAACATTATACCCTGATACTAACTCTGCTTCAGCCTCCGGCAAATCAAAAGGATGCCTGTTCGTTTCAGCTAGACAACCAATAAAAAACATAACGCCTACCGGTAATAAAGGGAAAACTAACCAGATGTCCCTCTGTGCTACAACTATTTCAGTTAAATTTAACGTACCTACGCACAAACAAACATTTATTAACCCAATGCCCATAGATATTTCATAAGAAACCATTTGGGCTGCAGAACGCAAAGCACCTAAAAAAGCATATTTTGAATTACTGGACCAACCTGAGATCAATACTCCATAAACACCCAAGGAAGATATTGCCAAAAAATACAAAACCCCTAACTGAGGATCCGAAATGACATTACCATAACTAAAAGGAATGACAGCCCAACTAATAAGGCTTAAAATAAAAGTAATTAGCGGAGCTAAGACAAAAAGAACAATATTTGCATTTGTAGGTAAAACGGTTTCTTTAACAAAAAGTTTAAGACCATCAGCTAACGGTTGAAGAAGTCCCAAATATCCAATAACATTTGGACCCTTACGTCTTTGAATACCTGCCATAATTTTACGTTCCGCTAAAGTAAAATAGGCCACTGCAATAAGTAAAGGAAGAACAAGATCAATAATATTTAGTAAAATAGTTAAAAAAGTAAGCCACATTTTAGATTAATTAAAAAGTTATTATACGTAAACAGCAAAGTAATTGCAAGATTTATTAATACCCGTGTTTATAAAACCACAATGCTTCATCGATATTAGCCCTAAAAGGATACATGATAGGCGTTTTAATATCTGACACCAAAACAAAACTTAAATTAGAATAATCTGTTTGAATCCAACTCGGCGTTGGCTGAAGATGCAACTCAAATTTAAACCGATGCGCTAACCGCCACCGCTCCAATCGCATGCGAAAAGATCTAAAAGGCTTATAACGAAATAATAGACGAGCTCGTATAAAAGATCGTTGCGTGGGGCAAAATTCAACAAAATCCCCCTTTTGTAAAGTAAAATTACTATTTTTTATATACTTACCATTAACTAATACCTTGTTATGTTGAATCGCTTGACGGCTGTAAAAAATCGAATGGAAAAAACCTAACCGGTACAAAGTAACGTCTAAACGCCCCTCTAAAGTACCCAAAAGTCGTTGAATCGGTGCTTCTGATTTAAATAAGACCACACAAAATTTTTTTAAAGTATTGTGACTTAAATCCCCGTAAAATCGTTTTAAACATAATAAAATAGATAGTGTATTTCGATAACCCCATCGATTATACTTAAACGTTTGATTTGGACGAGAATGCGGTTGTATAAAACTATAATTATGCCATAGCGGGTAAGGTATGTGTCCGCGACTGGACCTCTTCTCATTAGACCTCTTCGCTAAAGGGCGCCTACGCCGTTTACGTCCTCCGAGTATACCCATGATTAAATCCCATTTGGGACGCAAAAAAGTTTTTTCTTTAGACAACAAATCACCCCAAATATCGGCCCTAGCCCAAATACAGGATTTGTACTTTGGTTTAAACCGCATAATTGTAAGGTTTGTGGCGATTTATTTCCCCCAATAAGCCAGGTAATCCCCTGTCACACTTTAATTTCTTTTTACCACGACGACATATTACGGATACCGCATTAAAAAACCAATAAGATAATAAAGTATCCTCTATATTTAAATTAAAAAGATAAGACATTCTGCTTGTTGTCGAACCCCCCACACCAACCATTAACAAACACTCACGATGTGACTCCACTAAATTTTCTTTCATAATATCACAAAGAAAAACCAAATCCACTTTTTTAAATTTGGACAAAACTCCTCTTTTCCATTTTACGCAAGTTATACTAATATTTTTATCAAATCCTTGCGTTATTATGGGCAAACTATTAAGAAAAAGTATATCAGCCTCGCTATCTATCATTATTTCTAAAACTTCTAAAGTGGCACGAATACCATATAGACTTTTTTCCAAATTATACAAATAATATAAATCACGCTTGCCTAAAAGATAAGATTGTATCGTTTTTGATACTTTTACATCATCATTTTTAGAACGAGGCACCAGATAACCACAAGAACTAACAAAAAACGAAAGAATGGCTCCATTTTTTGTTAGTCGCATTAATTTTTTTTACCCTCCTTGCAAGTAACAATTTCGTTCACATAAACTACCCCGGCACCCTTGTAAGAATCAGGAAAACGGTATGCACGTATACTTGTTGTAAAATTTTGCAAAAGTCCAAAATTTGCAGACATAAAGGACAATGTTTTTTTATTAAACCTTACAGACACACCCTCGGGAATATCAATCGAAATACTATGACTAAAACCTAGAGTAAATATAAGTTTTTCCTTAGACTTATAAACTTTATACCCTATTCCTTTAAGAATCAATTCTACGCTATAACCCAAAACAACACCTAAAACAGCTTGGGTAAAAATAGAACTACAATATGCTGTCAAATAAGGTAAAAAAACCACCATATTTCCCTTGCGATATATCTTGCTAACGCAATCAAAATAAACTACACCACAAGGCCCTGAAATATAAACTTTTCCATTGTTGCTTAAACAATTAACACCGATGGGCAATCTATAAACCGGAGCAATCATAAGGCATATCCCAAAATTTCACCCCCATCCCCTTTGCGTATAGCATTTTCAGCAGTCATGATGCCTTTTGGTGTAGAAACGATTAAAACACCAAAATCCTGAGACAACCTACAAAGATCTAATGAAGATAGATAAAGACGATCACGCGGTCTAGAAAGAATAGTCAAACGACAGCATATTGGAGATCCATCGTAATATCGTAACAACACTGTAATTAATCCATTTTTTCTCGTATAACCCCGGATTAAATTTTCTTTCCACAAAAGATCCAAAATTTTTACACAAAAACCAACTTCTTTAAATGAAGTTGAAAAATGATAAACAACAAGGCTATTACGTAATTTATTAAAAATCCTTGAAAGCATTAATATTGTTTGGGACTGGGATTGAACCAACGACCTAAGGATTTTCAGTCCTTTACTCTACCTACTGAGCTACCCAAACGACACGCACACCAATTAAAGCTTGCTGTAGCTAATTCTCCCCAAATTGGACTCGAACCAATAACACTATGGTTAACAGCCATATGCTCTACCGATTGAGCTATTGAAGAAAGCTGGAGAGGGATTTGAACCCTCATTTTTGGATTTGCAACCCACTGCATTAACCCTTTATACTATCTAGCCTTAACGGCGAATAAGGGGACTTGAACCCCCGTCGTCCAAAGCCACAATCTGGTACTCTAACCAACTGAGTTATATTCGCCACATTAATGCTACGACTTATCGGACTTGAACCGATACTCTTTAAATAGAAACAGATTTTAAGTCTGACGTGTATACCAATTTCACCAAAGTCGCTATAAATTTAACGGAGAAGGGATTCGAACCCCCGCCATTTGGGATATGATTCCAATGTTCTAACCGCTGAACTACACCGCTAACCTGACTAAAATTTTTTCTCTCAAGTCTTATTTTTAGTCGCTACTGAAGAGGCACACTACAGAGCAAATAGAATCAAAAAAGCCATCATAAGAGCAAATAGGGCAATAGCTTCTGTCAAAGCAAAACCTAAAATTGCAATTCTGAATAACTCATCTCTCAGAGAAGGATTACGCGCAGTACCCAAAACAAGAGCACCAAAAACGGTTCCAATACCCACACCTGCTCCAGCTAGACCAATAGTAGCTAGACCAGCACCCAAAAGTTTAGCGGCTTGAACTAACATTTTAAAAAAGGCTTTATATTATGACACTACAGCGGACTACTTACAATAATGATTTTAAACAGCATACTTAAAAAAATTGGGACCAGAGAGGATCGAACTCACGACTTCATGCTTGTAAGGCACATACTCTACCACTGAGTTATGCTCCCGTCATATGGGTGTGTTGGGACTTGAACCCAAGACCCTCGGATTAAAAGTCCACTACTCTAACCATCTGAGTTACACACCCCCTATAATTAAATAATTTCTCTTATACTATAGGTAAACTACTTTTACAAAAAAAAAATACGGACATTTATTTTACTTTAATTAAAAAATAAAAAAATGTACATACCACGTGGGGTCGGGTTGGGCCTGCCTATTTAAACACAATTTTTTAGGATTAGTACAGGTCAGCTTAAAACCTTACAGCTCTTACACCCCCCGCCTATCAAAGTGATTAATTTTCACCCCCATTGAAAACTTGACTTGAGGTAAGTTTCTCGCCTAATGGTCGATTATCTCTTCTCGATGTAGCTACCCGGCGCTGCCCTGAAAAAACAACCGGAACACCAGGGATCGAGTTTTCCTGGTCCTCTCGTACTAAGGTATAGTCCTCGGAGTTTTCAAACACCCACAGAAGATAGGGACCAAACTGTCTCACGACGTTCTAAACCCAACTCACGTACCACTTTCGTCGGCGAACAACCGAACCCTTGGAACCCTTTTCAGCTCCAGGATGTGATGAGTCGACATCGAGGTGCCAAACGAACCCGTCGATAGGAGCTCTAGAGGATCATTAGCCTGTTATCCCCGGCGTACCTTTTATCCATTGCGCGATAACCCTTCCACAAAGAATTACCGGATCACTATGACCGACTTGCGTCTCTGATCGAAATGTTTTTCTTACAGTCAAGCAGGCTTTTACCATTACGCTCGATTTACCTTTATTGGAAATGAGCCTACCTTTGCATGCCTCCGCTACTCTTTAGGAGGCGACCGCCCCAGTCAAACTACCCAGCAACCACTGTCCGTAAGTTAGTAAACCAACAAATCTTTGGGTGGTATTTCACTAACGCCTAAATAATCTCCGTAGAAATTAAATCACAAGCTCCCACCTATTCTACACTAAAACCTTTGAATTACAATAGTTGCATATAGTAAAGGTGCACGGGGTCTTTCCGTCCAGCTGTAGGGTGGTCGCATCTTCACGACCTTTGTAATTTCACTGAGACCCCGTTGGAGACAGCGGGGAAGTCGTTACACCATTCATGCGGGTCGGAACTTACCCGACAAGGAATTTCGCTACCTTAGGACCGTCATAGTTACAGCCGCCGTTTACCGGGGTTTGATACCAATGCGTAAACACCGGGTCTTTACCTACCGGCACCGGGCAGGTGTCAGTCCCTATACAACCTCTTACGAGTTAGCAGAGACCTGTGTTTTTAATAAACAGTCGCTACCCCCAATTTTGTGCCAAAAAGTAGAGCTTTCGCACCACTTTTTACTCCTTATTCCGAAGTTACAGAGTCATTTTGCCGAGTTCCTTCAACGGGGTTATCTCAAGGCCTTAGTGTTCTCAACCCATCTACCTGTGGCGGTTTAAGGTACGGTTTAAAAAAGAGCCTTTTTCTTGGAAAAAATAATTTACCTTTAAATTTATTAAAAATAAAGTGAATTTTTCGTCAGTTACTTATCACAGCATAATCTTACCCATCACCACAAGCCTTGGCCTGCCTGCTTAGGGACCGTTTTTTCTAGAAGTACACACTTCTGCCGACCAAGTTTTACTTTAGATCGGAAACCTTAGACTTACAGCCACAATGTTTATCATTGTTTTGTGCTACTCATGCAAGTATTCTCATTTCCGATATCTTCACAATAGTTTACACTATAGCTTTTACAACCTACGGAATGTTCTGCTACCACAAAAAATCTATTAAGATTATTTTGTTTGAAGTTTCGGTAATAACTTTAAGCCCTCAAAATTTGCGGAATTTATATTCTAGGTCAGTGAGCTGTTACGCTGTCTTAAAAGAATGGCTGCTTCCAAGCCTACCTTCTGACGGTCTCTGAACATAAATAACCTTTGTCACTGAAGCTATATCATGGACCTTAACTACCAATCTGGGCTGTTTCCCTTTTGAACATGAATCTTAGCACACATATTCTGTCTGCCCTAAAAATAAAGTCCGTATTCGAAGTTTGCCAAAGCTCGGTAAAGCAAATGCCCCCCTCACTTACACAGTGCTCTACCCCGGACTACTCTAATAGAACGCTCTACTTAAATAGATTTCGCAGAAATCCAGCTATCACCGGCTTTGATTGGCCTTTCACCCCTAAACTCAAGTCATCCCAGTATTTTGCCACATACACGGGTTCGGCCCTCCAAAAAATGTTACCACTACAATATCAGCCTGCTCAAGTTTAGATCAACCGGTTTCGGGTCCTTAACAAAAGACTATGAGTCGCCATTTAAGACTCGAGTTATCTTCGCCTAGACTTTGATACGCTTAAGCTTGCCTTTTATTAAGATTCACTTGCCCATTATACAAAAGGTATGCCGTTGCTTTTAAAAGCGCCGACTCAAATGCGGGGTTTCAGGATCTATTCACTGTCGCGACTTCTTTTTCACCTTTCCCTCACGGTACTTGTTCACTATCGGAAAGAAAAATAACCTTAGGCTTTGAGGGTGGTCCCCCAAAACTCGAACAAGGTAAACTTGCCTTGTTCTACTATTAAAAAAAAAATTAAAAACTACAGGACTATAACCTTCTAAGGTAAAAACAATTTTTTGTTTTTAAATTTTTAATTTAGCCAAACACCACTTTCGCTCACCACTACTTATGGCTTCTCGGTTGATTTAACAAACTGGGTACTAAGATGTTTCACTTCCCCATATTACTGCGTTTACAGTAAGCTTTACAGCTTTAGTTTCCTATATTAGGGCGGTTGGTGTCACAGTATATCTCGACCAACACTCTCGTAATTATTTACGCCTATATTTTTCCTCCAAGGCATTCACACCGCACTAAACATTATATGAA